AAGAAAAAGACCTCCTTGAAAAAAAAAAAAAAAAAAGGAACTCGCTTAACTCGCTAGGCCTTCGGAACAAAGGTGATTCTGTTCATGCTTCAGATGATCTGGCTAATTATATATACTTATTATATCTAATTATCTACTCTTCTTCTATTAGAAAGGCGAACCTATAGGCCTGTTTTAGCGCGTCTCCACAAAAGTAACCGGTTAGGTTGACTTTGGAAACGCTACTAAGGACCGGTTGAAGAATGAAAAACGTCCGCTAACGCCCACAGGATAAGATCTTTTTTAGATCAGCAACGAATGTCTTGTATCTATGAAGAAAGATTTCTCCCCGGGTTCAGACCCTGAATGCCATACCTTGCTGAAGGCGATTCACGAGAGAACCGCGCATAGTTCCGTTTGACCGAGATGTGAATGCCCGGGATCTGCTCGGTATAGTGATGGATTTCATGGCCGACGTCTAACCGGCACGAATACGCCGACATGAAACGAGTTCCCCGCGGAGCATTTTTTCTTTCGTCCTCGGACGTTTTGTTCGATTCCGGAACTTGCGTTCTCATGCCCGGAACCCTCGCGATTGATTGGGAGAAAGAGCGAGAGCGAGAAATATGGATTGTTATCCATCGGAAATCGATAGGAATTCCCCGGGGATTGCCTTCTAATAGATGTTCTGTCTTTCATTATTAACATCCAATCCCATGCTAATAAGAAAAACGAGCGATTGCTAGTCAGCTTTCATTTTATTCAAAAAATGGTAGGGGCTGAGGCTCTGAAGGCTTTCTAACTTGCTTCAATTAGGGAATAACGCAGATGGGTCAATTACGCGGTTCCGCAGCGTCCTCCAACTTGCTGTCCGCTCCCCTTCACTTTCTTTGCTGGACGGGAAGATGCGAATAGCGAAGGCCTTCCCACCACGCGAAGTCAAACCTCGCCGGAGAGAGAGAAGCGAATTGAAAACCGGCCTCAAATCCCTTCGCAATCGCAGGTGAAAGCGGGAAAAAGACGACGAAACCCTTTTTTCTTTGTCAGCCGACTTGAAAGGTGCTCTTAGTGTACCGCCATACGCACCCAGACATTAGACCAATTGTGGCTGGCCTAACAGTTTCCAGAATGCCGTTGTCATGATGTTGATCCGGCTTCTGCGACTACGGCATCCGCGTAGCTCCGAATACGCGCATTGGAGCTCTTCGCTCGATGTCCCGGGTCGCTCTGTGTTGTAAACCGTCGTCGGGCGGTGGCTTATTTCTAACACCCCCTCCCTCTTTAAAGTAAGCAAGTAAACTACCTTGTACGTACGCCGCCCACGCGAAGAAGTTCTCCAAAAAGTCAAGCCACCATTATTCAGTGATGAAGCTCTAGCGAACAAATCTTATGTGTTTTTCCCAGAGAGAAATCTCTTTCCACTAGAACAAGCCCGCTGCGAGCCGAGCGAACTACATTACTCAACCGAGCCGAGGAACTATCCACCAAGTTGAACTATTTACTATCTTTACTAAGCCAACCGCCCCTTCTCCTATACCCGGCTGCTTCTCGCTCGCCAAAGCGTACTTCGTTTAGGAGGTTCAGGCAAGTATAGTGCGGCTTGTGGTTCTAGTAGCACAAAATATATAAACCATACTATGCTAGTTCCCTCTAGAAGACCTAGTCTGACTATAGTTAGTAGTAGTATAGATTAGTTAGATTCGTAGAACAGAAGAAGAGCCCTTACTTGATATTATATTAGTAAAGCGTTAGCACCCCTATAGAGTAAGGCTCTCTTCCGGATAGCTGCGAAGCCTTCAATGTTGGTATGGAGACTTTGTTTGCTTCCCGTTCGCTGAACAACCCCCCTGTTGCAACACTTAACTATGTGCTTCAAAGGGCGAACTCCACCTATTTTTGAGCTATTGAATTAGGCGATCCGAAAAAAAAATATCTTTCTCACTCCCCTCTATCAGAAAGGGAGGCTTGGCTCTGAAATGGTGGTAAGGCAAGCTGTATGTATTTAGGTAGAAGTAGACCTCGAGCTCTGGGGCTTTAGGGGATATGGCAGGTTTGGAACCCTAACCCAGACCAGGAAGGGAACTATATCCTTAATCCCGGTCAGACTCTCACACACGAGACTCGCCTGGGCTCTCGTCGAGACCAACTCACTTCTCTCTCCTTAACGTCTGGTACCATTGCCCCGCCACTCTGCCTGTCTTCTTGTGGCCGGGTCGGGTCATTCTTCACTCCTGTTACAAGGGAGACCCCTCTTCGCATACCGACCCTCCAGTTAGTTCCACTTCTGGGGAGAAGCCGAGAACTCAGGGCATAAGGGCCTGCGGTGATTATTAACATGCTTTTCCAGCCCATATCTTCCCACCTCCGGTCACATGAGCTTTCGAGAGCCCGGTCCGGATCTAAACGATTTTATATCTATGTCTCATGTCTTTCAGCTCAGCGGGATCCAGAGAAAGACAGACCTACCTACCAGTTCTAAGTGGCAAGATCAATCAAACAAAATAGGCTCAAGAGAAGAGCCGGTTTTATTCTTCTTATCTCATCGTATACATCGTAATATAACCCTTTTTTCAAATCAGAAAGTACCCTTTCTATTCTTTCTTAGGTAGGCCTGCATGTTTTAGGTTATCCGGAAGGAATGGAATGGCTAATGTGATTTGAAACCTCCAAAAAGAAAAAACTCCTTGGACTTCCTTATCCGTATGGCCGGCCAATCCGTGACAACCCCGAAACAAAGAGTGAAATGCCAAGCCCTTTCCCTATTAAAGCAACAAGCATGCGCTCAAAATACCTCCTAAACCCCAACCCACCTTGTTTGTGTACTGGAACAGCTACCACTTCCTTAGAACAGCACTAACTTACCGCTCTCTACTATAAGAAAATCCAAGAAAGAGAATAGCTCCATAATAAAAAACTGCCATGAATTACACACACGCAAGTAGTGGCTCGGCTAGAGGAAGAAGCCGGAGCCTATGCACTACCGAAGAATGGACCTGATAGAATCAATCGATTGCATAAGATATGCCAAAACCACTTACAGGTCTTTCCGAACAGAACAGCATAAAGAAAAAAAAGAAGTCAAGTAGACTCGGAAAGAAAAGAGATTAATACAAGACAGGGGCTTCTAGAGCACTAACCATCATTGGCTTACAGAGTACTAAGGTCACATTAGAGCTCTCCAGGAAAAGAAGGAAGGAAAGGTAGCTTGCTTACTTAGTGCTTGCGCTAAGGGGGAAAGACATAGAATTGATAGGGAACCGTAGCCAAGTGGCTAAGGCATGAGTCCGCAAAACTTCTATTCGTCGGTTCGAATCCGACCGATTCCTACAGCGCCGCGCCATTCTACCCATCATTTTTTTTACATGGTTAGTGGATAGAACGCGCTCGCTCCTTCGTACTAGTGGTTTAGCTGCCTTAGTTTCCCTTCCTTACCGTATTCCTTAGCGCAAGCACTAAGTAAGCAAGCTACCTTAACAGATAGGGGTGATTCTCTTTACAGAAAGAAGCGCGAGTGGAACGCTTTCACGGCGGCTGTCTTCCTCTTTTTTTTCTTTCAGCTGCGACTACTGGCATCTTTGAGCAACCTTGACCTGTCTTTCTTGTCTGCCTGCCTTGACTGTCGCAATTAGCTTCCCTGCCTTGCTTTCCGCTTTTGGCACTAATGAGCTGAGCTTCCTTTACAGCCGACTAAAGAAAGATAGGATTAATTACTTACTTTTTTGTTTAAACTTTTATGAAGAGCTAGCTGAGGTAATCCGATAGGTCCCAATTCAAAAAAGATTAAAAAGATTAGAGAAAGACTATCCTTTCTTTACACTTATAGGCTAGCAATCATCCTTGCTTCCTTCGGCTTGATTACGAACGAAGAAAGAGGCTTAAGGAGGGGCACGGCTTGATCATGTGTTACAGGCCGCGGAAGTGAAATGCCATTATTATCAATGATTATTGAGTTGATCCCCCGTTCCCATCTTTCAAAGAAGAAAAAATGTGACCCCGGGGCAATCTCTCGCACTTGAAAAATAGATGCCATATAGCCGATGGAGAAATTTACTATGAAATTAAATAGTTGATTCATTCAATCAGGACCGCGAAATAATATCATAGTAGATTTAATCATGCCCTTCCTTTAATGAAAAGCAGCTGATTGGTAATTAATGTGCGCTCCTGTGGGAGTCGAACCCACCACATAGGCTTTTTCCTTGTTCTACCAAGATGAACTAAAGAGCGTGAGGAAGATTGGATTACTTATTCGATTATTAACCGCAAAGCTTTCCACGAGGAGCCCCAAAAAGCCACACTAATTTCAGAATTAGGGGTATACGAAACCGTGTTTTACATGGCTGAGTGGAGGGTAACTCTGCTGACCGAAGCTGGCGTAAGTCCCTCCAAAGAGGGACTGGAACCGCTCCACATATATCTCTTTCGGAACGAGCCTTAACCGACGCTGCTGCTGCTACTGGTCTGGACACCAAAAATGCTGTCGATAGAGTTAAAGCATGCCGAGCCGGGAAAAGCATAACGGGCCGTAGAAAGAGCGCAAAAGCACACTCCCCTTGCCTTGATAACAAACCCAACGCTAAAAAAAGACCTCCTACACGCACGGGAACCAGAACAAAAGAAGGAAGGAAATAGGATCCACCTGCACGTCCGAAAGGAACCAAGACCAGAAGATGCGGCATCGATCAGCTCCTTGAGTTGCTTCCTTAGCTCTGATAGTTCAGGGGGGCCATTTTCAGGCGCAAAGCCTCCGGTTCCAGCTCTATCTTATGGTCCACCGGCCTTCTCGGTGTAAGGGTCTTCGACACTCAGGCATGACATCCTCAAAATCTCTTGTCGGGATCGTGGAACTATCGCTCGAGAAGTAAGCTGCTCCTTGTTTGGTCATAAAGATAATCGTTCTTATTAGGTCAGGGGCGGCCGGCCGGGGGGTTTCCCGCGATTGGTAATGGCATAACCAGAAGAGGGGTAGGGGGGACAAGGTTACGCGCTGGGTAGCGCAGCGCATCTGTTTTGGGTACAGA